CGAGGATTCAATATTTTATTCCACGGAAGAAGTATCCTGCAAATCATTGATTTAGTTTAGAGTAATAAACTAATAAAACCTTAATCAAAACTACTCAACTAGCCTAAAAAGAAAAACCACCCTTCAATGGAAGAGTATACGTTTTTTTTGCAAAAATTCTGTAAGTTCGAAGTTGAACTTAATTGAACAAGTCAAGCAATTCTATTTGCTCACAAGAAATTTGTCCCCCGCCATATTTTCTTTCCCTCTGTTTGTCCACTACCTCGCCTGAACCTCAGCAAAAGAGGTCCAAGAGACAGACCCGAATAAAGAAAAGAAGAAATAGTAATCTTTGACGAATTAGGAAGAAAAATGATTCTTATTTCGATACAAGAAGAATCGACACAAGAAAAAGGCAAAAAAGCCTTTTTCTTGTGCCCAATAGAGGATTAAGAAGACCAGCAATCCCTCCTAAAAGGAAGAAATCCTTTTATTGTTCCCCCCTTTGCCTTGAATTCTCTTCTTTTGCATGAGATAGAAATAAGGAATTCCAGACACCTCGCAAACGAAAAACAGTTTAAACAAAAAAAGGATTTCCAAAATAGATCATAGATAATTCTAGCAATCGCCAATAAATCGCGGCTTTTTACCAATTTGATGGTAAGAAATCCCGGGCCCTAGAAATTCATTTCGTACAATTGAACCTTTTCAAACTGTTTCTTTTTGAGAACCAAAAAAACTTGTGCCAAAATAACAGATGCGAAGAAGAATAAAAGGCCTTGGACACGTAATGGATCCTGAAGCACTATTTCTGCATCCCCCTGACCAAACCCTCCCACATTAGGATTGCTTGTTAATGGTTGATCAAGCTTGATTGATTCCCCTTCTGAAACAAGAAGTTCTGGCCCGGGAGGTATAATATCAATCACTTGGCGTCCATCCGATGTATCGACTATGGATATTTCATATCCCCCTTTTTCTTTACGTAGTATTTTTCTTACTATACCTGTTGACGTAGCATTATAGACCGTATTGTTACTCTTACTACCATCAGGATAGATCTGTCCCCTTCCTCGGTTTCCCCCTACATATATGGGATATTTTAAGAAATGAACGTCTTTCTTCGTAGCAGGATCGGGGGAAAGAATGGGAAAGACGATTTCACTATATTTCTGACCGGGAACAGGGCCTATCACAAGAATATTTTTTTTATCGGGACGATAACTCTGAAAAGAGAGATTTCCTATCTTTTCTTTCAACTCAGGAGAAATACGGTCGGGCGGCGCTAATTCGAATCCCTCGGGCAAAATAAGAACAGCACCCACATTTAACCCTCCCTTTTTCCCATTAGCAAGAACTTGTTTCAGTTGCATATCATAAGGAATTCGAAGAACTGCTTCAAATACAGTATCGGGAAGCACAGCTTGGGGAACTTCAATATCCACGGGCTTATTAGCTAAATGGCAATTGGCACATACAATTCGTCCGGTTGCTTCTCGTGGGTTTTCATAACCCTGCTGCGCAAAAATGGGATATGCATTTGAAATAGATGTCCGAGTTATTACATATATCATGATCGATACAGAAATAGATCGAATCATCTGTTCCTTTACCCAAGAAAAAGTATTTCTATTTTCCATGTCCAATCGCAGATCCCAGAATTTCTACAATAAATTAGATAGGTAGCTAAGCTAATCTAGTTCCCTATACACGAGTCTGTTGTCATTCTACTGCAACAGTTGTACTGGAATGATGAATACCTTGAGCAGGTAGAAATAGAAAGAATTTTGCTAAAAAGGAAAAGGGCTTTCTTTCTAAAAGAAGAAAGATGCTAATTTGATTAATATCAGGAGATCAAATGAGTTTATGCTTCACTAATTGAATGATAAATGACTACAAGCGAAGGAGATAGACGGTTTAAATAAAAAAAGACCCAAAATTTCAAACATGTATCTAGAATCACTGGAAAACTACAAACAAAAATAGTGAAAATTAGCTCGTTAGGAGCCCATCCAAGATCATTGTAGACCCAACGAATTAGTAGTTCCCAACCGCGGGTGGAGTGAAATCCAACAAAAAAATCAGTAACTAAAAGAATACTAAAAGCTTTTATTGAGTCATTTAAGTTATAGAAGAATTCCTGAACCCAAGAATTCAAAATGACAAGTTCCTCTTTACCCAGAAAAAAAGAACCACTTAGAATAGCCAAACAGATTATATTTGTCGAGAAATGCAAAATGATATGGAGATGATCCTCATTATCTATTTTGGCCAATTGTATTATTTCCTTGTGTATTCCTATAGGAGGTTTTTGTACATGTGTCTTCGGTTTCTCTTTTATCATTTCGTCCAAGAGAAAAAGTTCTTCTAATTCTATGAATCTTTCTAGAACCTTTTTCTCTTGAATATCAGTTAAGAGAGTTTCGGATTGCCTGGTATTCCACCAATTCTTAATCCAAAGTTCCAGACATTTGTTAAAAGAGAAAGAGACCCCCCAGGGCAAAAGTACGATAAATACAAGATATAGGAAAGAAGGCAATGCTTTCTTTTTTTTCATTTTTGATCTGTAAATTGAGTTGTTAATGAATCCGCTCCATTCGCTGACTCTATTTCATTCGCTGACTCTATATGATATTTCTTTTTCTTTGAAGCAAAAATTCTATAACAAGGTTTGAGACCTTGTATATATTTTTCTTTTTTGTATACTAGTGGAATTTCATTGCATTGGGTTCTTTCTTAGATCTAGATGGAGTGGAATAGAGAAATAGAATAAAAAAAAAAGCGCTTTCGGATGAAAATGGAAGAATATTATGCCATCACTTGGACAAAACAAATTAGAAGCAATTTTCTCTTATCCTCGTTTGTTCCTTCCTTTAGATAAATACTCGAAAATCCCCTTACAATAACGAATCCAATTTCGAAGGGACCTCCTCCCCGTGTTGAGAAAATCTTCTTCCAATTCGTCCTCATTCAATTCATTTCAAAAAAATGCAATCGGTACTCAAAATACTTCAATTGGTACACGCAAGAAATAGGCCAATTCGGCAGCTTTTTGTTCTATTTCTCGTGGAGTAAAAAACTTCTCATCAGTACGAGTCAAGGGAATGACCCCCTGGCCCCGGATTTCCATATAAAGGATACGACGAGGATAAAGACCCTCTTTAACCTGAATTCTAATTGATTGGATATCCCGCATAAGGAATCGAAGGAAGACGCGACGTTTTATTCCAGGGAATCCCCAACGAAAAATGCACACTATTCCCTCTTTTCTATCGAATCGGTCATAACCACTGCCTACATTCCACAAAATAGTGCACCACAAGTAGGAGCTAATGAATAGGCCCGCGATTCCGTAGAAAGACATCACGACCCCCTGTGGAAAAAAAAGAATTTGTTGAGATGGAAGTACAGATATCATATTCTTACCAAGATAACTGGAAGCCCCAACCGATAAGAATCCTAGTGAACCTAGAAAAAGAATACAGGCCCAGAAAAAATTACCTCTTTTTCGAGAACCTTTTAGAAGTTCTATCCATATGTGTTCTGATCGCCAATTCATATTAGATATACTAAATCCAGCAGCGGTCGATTGAAATTGAGAGAATAAGCTAAATGATTTTGACTTTACTTTTTTTGATTCTGAAATTGCCTTCAGCAACGAGTACTCCTGTGAAATAATTGGTTAGATACATTGACTTTCTATTCAAAAAATATTCGTTGATCCACTTAAAATAAAACTCGCTATACCCGGCTCCGCATATGCATGCATTTATGCTCGTAGCCTATATCCGCATCCATAGCCGTTTTTCGTTTGTGTGTAGAAAGAACCACATACCCTACCATATTACTTACACTAAAAAATATCTGTATTATGATCCTGCGTGGAAATACATTGAGAAAATTCGCCCCCGTCGGTTCTAGACAATCTTATTTTTCTGCACATAAAGAAATAAAGAAGCCATTGCAATTGCCGGAAATACTAAGCCTACTAAAGGCACGAAAATAGAAGGTAAGTTAAAATCCGTCATAGAATAGGTGTCTCAATTCAAATTTACTATTTCTATCTATTCGAAAAATATCTTAAGATTCTTATAATATAATTAAGTATATCTATTATAAGGAATATTGACTATTGTATTTTTTAGTTTGCAAAATAAAGATTTTTTATAGAATACTTTAGTATTCTATAAAAAAAAAATGAATGGAATGGATAATAAGAAAATTGCAAAAAAAGAGAACTAATTCAAAATTCAAAAGATTTGATTTTTCTTTTCCCGTCCTCACGGCCTTTCTATCCTTCTAATCGAACTTGAAATTGGATTCAAAAGAAAGCGATTGTGAAAATGAAATACCTCTTTCAGAATACCCTTTAAAAAAGGTCTCAGTACGACTTTTAGTCGAATGCGCCCATTTCGAATCCTAAATAAGTTTCGTCTACCTACTTCCACATGCAATACTTCTTCAACCACTCTCGGACCCCTACAAACGCAAGATGCGCGTCAGGTTTTGAAATAAGGATATCCCCCAGCCCCAGTATACCGAAACTCGCTCTTATCCTATCCCACCGGTTGTAAGGATTCATACATAGGGCTTTTTAGTTGATTGATAGTGCCATAAAGTTGAAGCTTTTTTAGACTTTTTTATTAAGCTGTAATTTCCTTCCTGCATACGCGGTCCTCTATTCTCTAGAAGCTCATACAATAATGCGCGGTAAAGGCGGAAAAATAGCATACTCAATCAAAATCAAAGGGCAAATTCTCTTACTTACTACAGATCTCATACTACCCCCTTAGACTTTTTAAGGCGATATACCACCCAAAGGGTATGAAAATGCCGGGTGGAGTTAGCTTTTCGATGAAGACCCGTCCCGTGCAGCGAAGTCCTATTAGTAAGACCCCGCGCAAGACGCAAGAATGGATTATAGAAGAATATTATTCCGAATACTCCTCCGGACGCGTATAGTAGCATTTCGATTCCTAATCTTTTTTCATTGATTCTTTCCCAATACAATAAATAAATAC